AAATCAGATAAGTTGTCCAGTAACAAGTAAGACTAACTAGTAGATAGTCTTCGATGAAAGAAAGAAAACAAACAAGGAATAAAATAATAATCAATATTCGCGATGCAAGCATTGTTGTATTAGACCCTTTGGGTCTTTCTTGACCTAATTAGAAGGTCGGGGCTTTCTAATTTGAAATATGTAAAGACAAAATGTATAACCTAGTTTCGAAGGATCTAATCGTTCGAAACTCTTTTTCTTCTCAAAACTCTTTTTCTTCTCATTCGAGATATTATGTGAATGAGCCTACTACTGAATCTAATGAGTTCAAATTAAAGTAAAAAAAGGAAAGTAATAAAAGGCATTATACTATAAGGTCATTCTTGGTTCGAAAATACACAATATATTCGATTCAATAATAGAATGAAGTTACCCAACACAGTTTTTTATTATTTATAATTATTAATTATAAATATAATTTAGAATTATAAATACTAATATTAGTAATACTATATTAGTATAGTAATATTAGTTTTTAAGAGTTGCACAATGAATCTAATCCGTTGATTCGGAATCACGGGATGATTAGATATCACAGATGATGAGTTGATTTATTACCTATGTCACTCTATTTTTGTTATTACTGTCTATAATGATAATAATTGCTGAATCAAAAACTTTCAATTGAACTTATTCTTTCAATTGGTATTTTTGCTTATCCTTGTTTGTATCTTTCAAAACTAAAATTGAAATTTAGGGAAGTGCTTTATAAACATATGTATAAAAAAAGAACATATTTCATTTAGACTCTTTATGCCTACCATAACTAGTTATTTCGGTTTTCTACTAGCGGTTTTAACTATAACTTCAGTTCTATTTATCAGTTTAAACAAGATACGACTTATTTGAAATTAATTGAATGAACAATTCATAAAAAAAAGAAATCTTTCCGTGGTATTCCATATATTCTATAGTTTCTTACCGTGTCAATTTTCAATTCTTGGTCATTGAGATTCATGTGCAATACGAATTAATATTTAAGAATAGATATTACCTCTCCCTTTCCCCTTTCAAACAAATGAAATGATTGAAGTTTTGCTATTTGGAATTGTCTTAGGTCTAATTCCTATTACTTTGGCTGGATTATTTGTAACTGCATATTTACAATACAGACGTGGCGATCAGTTGGACCTTTGATTAATTAATATCTCTTTTTTTTTATTGACCTACTACTTGTTTTAATTTTAATCCATAGGGGGGGGTAAAATTTAGATTGCTGTTCAATTATTTCATTGTAATTTTGACCTAAGAATAACAAGAATGGAATCACGCTCTGTAGGATTTGAACCTACGACATCGGGTTTTGGAGACCCACGTTCTGCCGAACTGAACTAAGAGCGCTTTACTTTATAAATATTTTGTAACCCTAATATATTTTTGCATGCATCTACTATTATTATAGAATATTGTAAAATTAAAGATTGCTTATACCCAATTTTAATCAATTTCAATTAATCCCTCGTTACGGCTCATAAGATAAGTAATAGGTAGGGATGACAGGATTTGAACCCGTGACATTTTGTACCCAAAACAAACGCGCTACCAAGCTGCGCTACATCCCTTTCCATTGGTCGACAGTGTCATTGTAGAGAATACCTGTATTGTTTTCCACATCTTTATTTTCTCCATTCATATACAAAAATTATCTTGTCATTTCTTCTTTTTTATCTCATATCATATAACATATATTTAATTATAATTAATAATTAATATAAATAATTAATTATAATATATAATAAAAGACTTATATACATACGTAACGTATAATTAAACCCGCTTAAAAATTAAAAAAAAAATGAATATAATATTTTTCGGGAATGCTGGGACATAAAAAGACGTATTTTTTTTTAAGAAAAGGAATAGCTGCTGAATCATTGTACATTTCAATTTGAATTAGATCGTTGTACATTTCAATTTGAATTAGGGATTCTGCATACAAATATAAGTGATCATTAACTACATATACGTCTGATCATATATGTATTACAAATTACAATAAAGAAGGAGGATTTTAAATGCGAGATCTAAAAACATATCTCTCCGTGGCACCGGTAGTAAGTACTCTATGGTTCGGGTCTTTAGCAGGTCTATTGATAGAGATCAATCGTTTATTCCCAGATGCGTTGATATTCTCCTTTTTTTAATTCTAGTTCTAGTTATTGACATGGGAAGGGGTGACGAAAATTAGAGATATAATCAAATATCTGTGACTAATCCCTCCCCTTCCCTTCTTTTAATTTTAGAATTTTTAAAATTAAATAAAATTAAATTAGAATAAGTTCGAAAAGAGAAAGAATAAAAGTGGATTCAACTTCAGTAAAACTCTGAACTCGGGCCGGGACTCTAATTTAAATTTAATTTTAATTAATAAGATAAGAGAATGAGAACGTAAATGGAAATTGATGGCTAGGTCAACAATATCATACAAAATACTTAAATGAAAAATGAAATACTATACTGGGATTATAAATGTAGTTAGAAATCAAATGTAGTTAGAAATCATTGTATTACTTATTATTACTATTTTATTACTATCTTGATTTCAACGAAATCTTTCATAATTTGATTTCGAGTTAGCAACTTCTATTTTTTTTTTCGCTCCTTTCTTCTCTTTGGATCGGAAAATGGAATAGTTGGGTAAATCAAAAATCCAAAGGAGGTTCATGGCCAAGGGTAAAGATGTTCGAGTAACCGTTATTTTGGAATGTACCAATTGTACTCGAAATAGTGCTAATCGAAATGGTGCTAATAAGGAATCAATGAGTATTGGTATTTCCAGATATATTACTCAAAAGAATCGACATAATACACCTAGTCGATTGGAATTGATAAAATTCTGTCCCTTTTGTTACAAACATACAATTCATGGGGAGATAAAGAAATAAATCGAACCGATCCGATCACTTGTATGTCACCCTTCCAAGGAAGATTAAAAATGACATATATTATATATATATATATATTTAAAATATTTAAAGATAAACAAAACAAAATCCCTCATTGAAATAGGATTTTCGGGATAAGGAATAAACAAATCATGGATAAATCCAAGCGACTCTATTTTAAATCCAAGCGATCTTTTCGTAGGCGTTTGCCCCCGATTGGCTCGGGGGATCGAATTGATTATAGAAACATGAGTTTAATTAGTCGATTTATTAGTGAACAAGGAAAGATATTATCTAGACGGATGAATAGATTAAACTTAAAACAACAACGATTAATTACTATTGCTATAAAGCAAGCTCGTATTTTATCTTTGTTACCTTTTCTTAATAATGAGAAACAATTTGAAAGAGGTGAGTCGACCACTAGAACTACTGGTCTTAGAATCAAAAAGAAATAGGCTTACTCTTCACTTGAATCACAATTCCAATACGAATTCAAAGGCGGATTGATATTTTGTTCGAAAAATTCGCGAATCCAGATTTTATTGTCGTATCATAAGAAAAAAAAAAGAAAAAATCTTTTTTTATTGAACGTGTTGTTTGTTCATTTTGACGACTTTATCATATTATTATATATTTTATCATACTAATTTCTATTCTACCTTCCCGGAGTTAATTCTCCAGTGAACTCCATTTTAAATTTAAAACATTCCGATGAATTCCTTCCAATATACTTATTTTATAATCTCATTGGAAATCATATAAAGACAATTTCTATTTAATATAGCTATTTGCGCAAGTATTTTACGATTAAGAAGCAACTGCCTCTTGTACAGATTGTGTATTAATCTATTATAATTATAGTATACGCTTTTGCCGCGAATTACTGCATTTATCCGAGTGATCCACAAACGACGAAAATCTCTCTTTTGCCTACCTCTATCCCGATAAGCCGAAAACAAAGCTCTGATTTTCTGTTGAGTAATAGTTCTAGTAAGTCTTGAATGAGCCCCTCGAAAGCTTGATGCAAATAAACGAATTTTTGTTCTACGTCTCCGAGCTATATTTCCTCGTTTAATTCTGGTCATTGAATAAATGAAACTTCGATGAATAACTAATTGATTTCCTTTCTTTCAGTTATTCCTTTCCTAGTTTATTAATAACAAAACGGATTCTTCCAATGTATAAAATAAAAACTCCAATGGCTTTTGCTACTATAACCTTCCCGACCACAATTTTTTCTTTTTTTCTAGGCATTTCACATCGAAATAAGAAATTGTATTGATAGTGATACTAGATATTAAAAAAAGCATATTAAATAAAAACAAAAAGTAGTAAATCTAAATGGATAAAAAAATCGTGGGTTCCATCGTTTCTATGGTTACTTTTTAAACGGCGAGGTCCCCTCTATACACCGGAGCCCTTTCTTTCATTTAATCAATGCTATTGTTAACTTGTACAGTTCACACTCTTTGGCTCTACCCATGAATTATCCAGTAATCAGTCTTTCACAATGAGATCTACCTATATAGTAACGATATTTAATTATGAAGATTAGCTGTGTAGCTGACCCTGTTAGTCCGTTGTTGCAAGAGTAAGGGCATAATCTTTCTGCCTTTTAATTTAATAATTTAAATAGTATTTCCCCTGCTTAATGGATAACCATTTGCTACCAATGGGAAATTCTTTCTCATCTTAAATTGAAAAGTGAGACGATTGGATTTACACCAATAGAAACCATAAAATTTGATACACAATAGAAGGATATGATAGATCCTTTTTAGATAGTGAATGGAGTTCTTCCATTTTATCCTATTTATTGGTACTGACCACTGATACTGGAAAAATTGGTTCTTTTCTTTTGTCCCAGTCCATGCTCTGAACGAGTCACACATACACCCTAGTACATGTTCCTCGTCGCTGAGGGCATCCCCCAAGGGCGGGGGATTTCGTGACATTTCTGATTGGCTGTCTTGTCTTTCTAATAAGTTGTTTAATAGTTGGCATGTTGACTCGTATACATAATGAGTTGGTTTAGATCGATCCTAACCGGATGATTAGGCATTACTTCTATATTAATAATTCTATATTAATATTAATAGATATATTAAATATAAGAAGATAAAATTTAAAATTGCGTATTTGCGCGAAATCCCTGCTATTTTTTATTCTACCGCTACAACATCAACAATTCCATGAGCTTGGGCTTCTGTTGCTGACATAAAAACATCTCTTTCCATGTCTTCGGATACAACCCATAAGGGTTTGCCCGTTCTTTGTACATAAACCCTTGTGATGGTTTCGCGTAACTTCAGCAGTTCTTCCGCTTCCAGGATAAATTCTCCCGTTTGTGCCTCATAAAAAGAACTAGCAGGTTGATGGATCATTACCCTGATTATATAACATAATAAATGGTTCTTCTATCTCGAAGATAAATCAAAGAGAAGAAATAAAATAAAGAATAATAATACGAAAAACAAGATAGAATTGAACAACCGTACAGGCATCTTTTTCGCATTGCATACGGCTCTACAATGGAATTCGCTTTTACCTCCCATCGAAGAAACAAAAAATATAGGGTCTATCAGACCAGACCCTGATCGGTAAATAATCCAATAACCATCCTTCCTTTTATTTTGGAGTAGTTAAAAAATACTATGATGGCTCCGTTGCTTTATATTTATATATTTATTTAGTTTTAGTCTTTTATTCAGCAATCCCAAAGTTTCTTTTTTTTTGTATTCTTTCATAACATAATTAGCCTTCTGGCGTGAAAACAAAAAAGTTTGTGACGCTGCAATAGATTTCCGATAGATCAGATAAAATCGGAAATGCCCCTTATCTCATACTACTCTTTCGATATATAATCTAATAGTTTTTGAAAAAAAAAATAAAAACAAATTTCTCATATCAAATTCAAAATGCCATGCTATTATTACTTAATAGTCATATTTCATATGGCGAAGGCATAGTCTTCTTTTTTCTCTCAAATACAAAACTCATTGGCGCCGAGCATGAGGGAATGCTAGACGTTTGGTAATTTCTCCTCCGACCAGAATAAAAGATCCCATTGAAGCGGCTAATCCCATGCATATTGTCTGTACATCTGGTCGTACAAATTGCATAGTATCATAAATAGCTACTCCGGGTATTACCCACCCTCCGGGAGAGTTTATAAACAAATACAGATCTTTGACATCATCCTCTATACTAAGATATACCATAAGACCGATAAGTTGATTCGAGATCTCGCTATCAACCTCTTGGCCTAAAAAAAGTAATCTTTCTCGATAAAGTCGGTTGATTAGGATAAAATTGTATCCTTAGGAACCGTACGCGCACCTTTTGATGCATACGGTTTACCAAAAATCGCGAAAAAAAAAGAATCAATGTGTAGATTACAGCCCTCATTCTTTTTTCAGAGTGGGCTCCTTCTAACTTCTAACAAAGGGCTTTTTTTCTTCTATTTTTCAAGAAAGATTAGTTTTGGTCTGTTTACTTTACCTATAAAAAAAAATATATATATATATAAGTAATCTACTAAACTTATCGAACGAACTTCTCATTGATTTATTGTTTCATCGAGATCGAATCCAAATCACGATGTCATTTTCTTGTTCCGGAATGGGCTTCTTCAATTTTTTTAGGTTTATGCTCTACTCCGAGTAAAGATCGGCCCGATTTTTATTTGCACATATAGGGCAAATGCCCCAATACCACGTGTTTTTGCTATGGCTTTTTTTTAATTTATTTCATGTCTTCCGCCAAATATTCAATGTATTCGTTATATTACTCGATTGATTAAACAGTTTGAGATCGCTCCTGTTTATAAATAGAATATGATAAAAATAGTAATCATAGATATATTACCTATTGGGTTTTTTCTAAACGGAGCCTGGATACTTCATTTTATTGGTCCAATTGAGCCAACTATAAATTATTCTAAACCATAAATTATTCTAATTGATAATATTAATCTGGATACCCCCTCCAAAAAACAAAATAAATATAATTGCACTTCACGCTCCAAATTTTTGATAATTCAATCAATCTTTCTTGGGCGAAAGAGAGGATATCTCGATCGGGGGAGAGAATGGGGGAATCCCATGTGACCCAATATATCTGACAAGTCGCACTATACGTCAACCCAAGATGCATCTTCCTCTCCAGGACTTCGAAAAGGTACTTTTGGAACACCAATAGGCATTAAATGAAAGAAAAAAAGAATTAAGTACTATATCTTACTTTGATGTGGAAGCGTAAAAATGGGTTTATTGTCTTAATAAGATTAGCCTTTATCATAGTTTATCCAAAAATTTAATAAGTTCCATAACAAAAAATAAAAAAAAAAAAAAGAAGACAGAATGAATATGACTATGACTAAAAAAGAAAATTTTTAAGAATGGGTCTTTTGAATGATATGAACAAATATGTATGCTTTCACTCATAGAAAATGAAAGCGGGATTCCGCCCCCTTACCATTGCGTATTGGTACTTATCGGGTATAGAATAGATCTGCTTCTTTTTGTTCCTACAAACAGAACTCTTCCATTATTACTAAAATAATAGAACATATTTTAATCCTTTCCTCGAGATAATCTACTGAAAAGGGGAGGTCCATAGCATAGTTTTTTTCCAATGCAATAAAGTTACATAGTGTCTATTTTTCGTTGATAAAGGGGTATTTCCATGGGTTTGCCTTGGTATCGTGTTCATACCGTCGTATTGAATGATCCGGGTCGTTTGCTTTCTGTCCATATAATGCATACAGCTCTAGTTGCTGGTTGGGCCGGTTCGATGGCTCTATATGAATTAGCGGTTTTTGATCCCTCTGACCCTGTTCTTGATCCAATGTGGAGACAAGGTATGTTTGTTATACCTTTCATGACTCGTTTAGGAATAACCAATTCATGGGGCGGTTGGAGTATCACAGGAGGGACTATAACGAATCCGGGTATTTGGAGTTACGAAGGTGTGGCCGGTGCACATATTGTGTTTTCTGGCTTGTGCTTTTTGGCAGCTATTTGGCATTGGGTGTATTGGGATCTAGAAATATTTTGTGATGAACGCACGGGAAAACCTTCTTTGGATTTACCTAAGATTTTTGGAATTCATTTATTTCTTTCAGGACTGGCTTGTTTTGGGTTTGGCGCATTTCATGTAACGGGGTTGTATGGTCCTGGAATATGGGTGTCCGATCCTTATGGACTAACTGGAAGGGTACAATCTGTAAATCCAGCGTGGGGTGTGGAAGGTTTTGATCCTTTTGTTCCGGGAGGAATAGCCTCTCATCATATTGCAGCAGGGACATTGGGCATATTAGCAGGTCTATTCCATCTTAGTGTCCGTCCGCCCCAACGTCTATACAAAGGATTACGTATGGGAAATATTGAAACCGTCCTTTCCAGTAGTATCGCTGCTGTTTTTTTTGCCGCTTTTGTTGTTGCTGGAACTATGTGGTATGGTTCAGCAACTACCCCGATTGAATTATTTGGTCCCACTCGTTATCAATGGGATCAGGGATACTTCCAGCAAGAAATATATCGAAGAGTTGGTGCTGGGCTAGCCGAAAATCAAAGTTTATCAGAAGCTTGGTCTAAAATTCCGGAAAAATTAGCTTTTTATGATTACATCGGCAATAATCCAGCAAAGGGGGGATTATTCAGAGCGGGCTCAATGGACAACGGGGATGGAATAGCTGTTGGGTGGTTAGGACACCCTATCTTTAAAGATAAAGAAGGGCGTGAACTTTTTGTACGTCGTATGCCTACTTTTTTTGAAACATTTCCGGTTGTTTTGGTAGACGGAGATGGAATTGTTAGAGCCGATGTTCCTTTTAGAAGGGCAGAATCGAAGTATAGTGTCGAACAAGTAGGTGTAACTGTGGAGTTCTATGGCGGCGAACTGAATGGAGTCAGTTATAGTGATCCTGCTACTGTGAAAAAATATGCTAGACGTGCTCAATTGGGAGAAATTTTTGAATTAGATCGCGCTACTTTGAAATCCGATGGTGTTTTTCGTAGCAGTCCAAGGGGTTGGTTTACTTTTGGACATGCTTCGTTTGCTCTACTCTTCTTCTTCGGACACATTTGGCATGGTGCTAGAACCTTGTTCAGAGATGTTTTTGCCGGTATTGACCCAGATTTGGATGCTCAAGTAGAATTTGGAGCATTCCAAAAACTTGGGGATCCGACTACAAAAAGACAAGCAGTCTGATACAAGATTGATTTCTTACTTTTCACCTTTATTTTTGTGATTTAACATAGTTTAACATAATATAGGGTACCGGATAAATCTTGATTTGAATTGCTGCCTTTTCTTTGACTCTTTCTCTTTAGTTATCCGGGAGACGATCCAAAATAAACAGGTATGGAAGCTATAATTGTAAACCACAATCGAATCTATGGAAGCATTGGTTTATACATTCCTCTTAGTCTCGACTTTAGGAATAATCTTTTTCGCTATCTTTTTTCGGGAACCGCCTAAAGTTCCAACTAAAAAGATGAAATGATTTTTTATTATCTCAATTGAAGTAATGAGCCTCCCAATATTGGGAGGCTCATTAATTCAACTAGTCTCCGTGTTCCTCGAATGGGTCTCGTAGTTGTTGAGAGGGTTGCCCAAAAGCAGTATATAAGGCATACCCAGTAAAACTTACAAGTAAACCAGATATAGAGATGGCAACTAAGGTTGCTGTTTCCATTATTATATAATTTTAATATAATTTAAAGACCACAACGGATCTATGATAAGATCATTTATTTACAATATAATGGTATACAAAGTCAACGGCTCTCAATGAATACAAAATAGGATTTATGGCTACACAAACCGTTGAGGATAGTTCTAGATCTGGTCCAAGACGAACTATTATAGGGGATTTATTGAAACCATTGAATTCGGAATATGGTAAAGTAGCTCCCGGTTGGGGAACTACTCCTTTGATGGGTATCGCAATGGCTCTATTTGCGATATTCCTATCTATTATTTTGGAGATTTATAATTCTTCCATTTTACTGGACGGAATTTCAATGAATTAGATTCACAAGAACTACTAAATAGCTTTTCAATACAAA